AGCTCATCCTCTTTATGATAAATGATCCATTTGCCCCGAAATGACCCAGTCCAATAGGGAAATCCCAATTCAGTGGGCCTTTCGATACAATCAAATCGCCATATTCTAGGAGCCCAAACTATGTGATTGAATAAATCCTCCTCTATCTGTTGCGGATCGAGGGCCCCTTCCCCTTCTTCAAACTCCGATTCGTATTTTTCATATAGAAATCTCTGATCAACGATAGAACAAGATCCATTTTGCATCATATCTAACTGATTCCTTGGTTCGGACCGAAGAAGTAATGTCACTCGATTATTATCAAACTGACTGCAAGATTTTTCTGTCCGTGAGGATCCCGCCAGAGCCAGAGCGCCTTCTACTTCTAATAGTAATAATAGTAATAGGCCATGAACTAGATCAGAATCGTTCTCGACGAATCCATAAGAAGTGATCCAATTTTTTTCATCGTGTCTGGATGAAGACCAAAGATCTTGAGCGACCGATCCGGCAGAACAACTCAAAAGATAAAGAAGTATCGTTAATTTCTTCATGCTCGTTCCAAGTTCGAAGTACCATTTGTACAAATAAGAATCCCCTCCCTTACATGATTTCTTCTTCATATAGATAGATATAGGATCTATGGGGCAATTACTTAGAAGTACATTTTGTGTAACAGCCCTTCCTATCTGATAGAAAAGGATCCCATGATCCTGAACCGATCTTATCTGGGATCGAAAATCCCAAGTTTTTCTATGAAGAGCTGATCTAATTGTATTAGTTTCTATAATGGATTTCTTCTGTGTAATACTAATTGATAGGGCCTCATTGATAAGTGCTACAAGATCTCGCGCATTGGAACCCATGGTTATGGACCCGAATCCGTTAGTATGGAACATCTTCTTTTCCAAGTGAAATCCTCTAGTATATGAAAGAATGAAAAAGTGCTTTCGTTGTTGTGGAAGAAGAAGCCTTCGTATCTTAATGCATGTATTGAATTTATTTGGAGCTATTAGAGCGGGATCCACTTTTTGGGGAATATGAGTCGAAGCAATAACAAGAATCTTTCCAGTGGAACATCTTTCACAATCCCTGGAGAGATAGTTCTCTAATAGATCGAGGGATAAGTAATTCGACTCATTCACATGCAGATCATGAATGTTTGGAATCCATATTATGCAAGGAGACATTGCTTTTGCTAATTCGAATTGAAGGGTGATATCAAATCGGTCTATTTTCGTCGTCATATACATAGTTAGCACATTCGTCATAGTTAGCAGCTCCGTATCAATATCAAGGTCATCATTACTATCATCAATATCGTCACTATCATCAATATCGATATCATCAATAGGATAACCTTTAGGCTTGTCATCCAGGAACTTGTTCGGAAATACCGTAATGAAAGGAACATAGGAGTTTGTCGCTAGGTATTTGACCAAACAGGATCGTCCAGTTCCTATAGAACCTATCACTAAAATACCTCTAGAAGGGGATAGGGCTAAGCGGAGCGAAAAGGGTTTTCCATGAGGAGATGGGGAATGAAAAATATTAGCCCCACACAAGGTTTGTGAATAAGTGATTGTATGATAATGAGCAAGGAATATCCGTCTTTCTGCTAAACAGGATCTATTGAACTCATAATTCATTAGATCCTTTTGATGAATGTCAACTAAGTATCGTAAGGAAATTGATCCCGGTTGTTCAATCATTTGATAACCAGAGTCATTCTTTGATAAATGATCACTATGAGTCAGACTCAATAGAATTTGATCAATCCTTTTTTCTGTCGTTAAGGTGGAGAACTGAACCAAGAATTCTCTTTCTTCATCATCAATCGAATCACTGTTCGCGACCCAGAATTCTATTTTATCATCAATCCAATCACCATTCACGTTTTTTCTTTTTCTTATCAATGAATAGATCTCTTTACTTGTACGACTTAGATGTCTCGTATTTCTCGAAAAAATGATTCGATTGATGGGATTTGGTATGATACTTACAAGATCGATGAGATTGATCTTCCAATATTTCTTCTTAGAACGTATTGATTTGACCCCATAAGCGGGACCACCACCCAATAGCATGTTGCCACCAGAAGCAGAACCCCGTATTTCTTCCAGAGAATCTCCTAATTGTTCCAGAACAACTAGAAAGAGATTCTTTAACCAGAAAGGATTCAGTTCAGATGTAGGATACCTATCCAGAAGTTTTCGAAATTCCATCATGTATGATGGAATCATCAAAGATTTGATCTTTTCTAACTCTGTCTGTAACTCACTAGAGGCTCGGGAAACAAAGAGAAGATGTATACGAACGAGATATCCAGCAACAAGAAGAAGGAAAAAGATGGAATAGAGGAACTCCCGAGCATTTGTTGATCTCAGATGTGCCCATATCAATGGAACGGGTGACTCATTATTTCGATGAATCATTTCTTCGGACAGAAGAAGATTCTGTAAACATTGACTCGAAATCTCACTTATCAGAGTCCATTGTGGAAGAATCTTCTGAGGAATTG